ATCCATTTCATTAGGAATTGATGATCTTTTAACAACACCTTCTAAGAGATGGTTAGTCCAAGATGCTGAACAACAAAGTTTGATTTTGGAAAAGCACCATCATTATGGGAATGTACATGCGGTAGAAAAATTACGTCAATCAATCGAGATATGGTATGCCACAAGTGAATATTTGAGACAAGAAATGAATCTTAATTTTAGGATGACTGATCCTTCAAATCCAGTCCATATAATGTCCTATTCTGGAGCTAGAGGAAATGCATCTCAGGTCCACCAATTAGTAGGTATGAGAGGATTAATGTCAGATCCCCAAGGACAAATGATTGATTTACCCATTCAAAGCAATTTACGCGAAGGACTTTCTTTAACGGAATATACAATTTCCTGCTACGGAGCCCGCAAAGGAGTTGTGGATACTGCTGTACGAACGTCAGACGCTGGATACCTCACGCGTAGACTTGTTGAAGTAGTTCAACATATTGTTGTACGTAGAACGGATTGTGGAAGTACCCGAGGTATTTCCGTGAGTCTTCGAAAGGGGATGACGGAAAGAATTTTTATCCAAACGCTAATAGGTCGCGTATTAGCAAACGATGTATATCTAGGTCTACGATGCATTGCTACCAGAAATCAAGATATTGGGATTGGGCTTGTCAATCGATTCATGACCTCTCGGGCGCAGCCAATATATATTCGAACTCCCTTCACTTGCCGAAGTGCATCTTGGATCTGTCGATTATGCTATGGTCGGAGTCCCACTCATGGTGACCTGGTTGAATTGGGAGAAGCAGTAGGTATTATTGCGGGTCAATCCATTGGAGAACCAGGGACTCAACTAACATTAAGAACTTTTCATACCGGTGGAGTATTCACAGGTGGTACTGCGGAACATGTACGAGCTCCTTCTAATGGAAAAATCAAATTCAATGAGGATTTGGTTCATCCCACACGCACACGTCATGGACATCCTGCCTTTCTCTGCTATGTAGACCTATATGTGACTATTGAGAGTCAGGATATTATACATAGTGTGAATATTCCACCAAAAAGTTTTCTTTTGGTTCAAAATGATCAATATGTGGAATCAGAACAAGTGATTGCTGAGATTCGTGCTGGAACATCCACTTTCCATTTTAAAGAGAGGGTTCGAAAACATATTTATTCTGACTCAGAGGGAGAAATGCATTGGAGTACCGGTGTGTACCATGCACCTGAATATACACACGGTAATGTTCATTTCTTACCCAAAACAAGTCATTTATGGATCTTATCGGGGGGTCCGTGCAAATCCAGTCTAGTGCCTTTTTCACTCCACAAGGATCAAGATCAAATGAATGTTCAATCTCTTTCTGTCCAAGAGAGATCCATTTCTGACTTCTCGGTGAATAATAATCGAGTGAGACACAAATTGTTTGGCTCGGATCCCCTGGCGAGAAAAGGGCGAAGGATTTCTGATTATGCAGCAGGATCTGAGCGAGTCATATCCAAAGGTGATGGGGATTTCATATATCCCGCCATTCTCCAAGAGAATTCTTATTTATTGGCGAAGAGGCGAAGAAATAGATTCATCATACCATTCCAATATGATCCGGAACGGGAGAAGGAATTAACGCCTCATTCTAGTACTAGTATCACGGTTGAAATACCCGCAAATGGTATTTTACGTAGAAATAGTATTCTTGCTTATTTCGACGATCCACGATACAGAAGAAGCAGTTCGGGAATTACCAAATATGGCATCATAGAGGTCGATTCAATCGTCAAAAAAGAGGGTCTGATTGAGTATCGAAGACCAAAAGAATCTAGACCGAAATACCAAATGAAAGTAGATCGATTTTTTGTCATTCCCGAAGAAGTCCATATCTTGCCCGGGTCTTCATCCATAATGGTACGGAACAATAGTATCATTGGAGTAGATACACGAATTACGTTTAATACAAGAAGCCAAATAGGTGGATTGGTCCGAATAGAAAAAAAAAAAAAAAAGATTGAACTGAAAATCTTTTCTGGAGGTATCCATTTTCCTGGAGAAACAGATAAGATATCCCGCCACATTGGCATCTTGATACCACCAGGAGCAAGAAAAAAAATGGATAAGGGATCAAAGGGGAAAAATTGGGAAGGGAAAAATTGGGTCTATGTCCAACGGATCACACCTATCAAGAAAAAATATTTTGTTTCAGTACGACCCGTAGTGACATATGAAATAGCTGATGGGATAAATCTAGTAACGCTTTTCCCTGGGGATATGTTACAGGAAAAGGATAATTTGCGACTCCAAGTTGTCAATTATATCCTTTATGGGGATGGCAAACCAATTCGAGGAATTTCCCATACAAGTATTCAATTGGTTCGTACTTGTTTAGTATTGAATTGGGACCAAGACAGAAAAGGTTCTATAGAAAAGGTTCAGGCTTCTTCTGCTGAAGTAAGGGCAAATGATCTGATTCGATATTTCATAAGAATTGAATTGGTGAAGTCTCCTATTTTGTATACCGGAAAGAGGAATGATAGACCAGGTTCAGCGATTCCTGATACTGAGTCATATTGCGCCAATACCAATCTTTTTTCTTCCAAGGTTAAAATTCAATCACTTAGTCAACATCAAGGAACCGTTCGTACATTTCTTAATAGAAATAAAGAAGGCCAATCTCTTATAGTTTTTTCATCATCTAATTGTTCTCGCATCAATGTTTCGAAATATCACAATGTGACCAAAGAATCAATTAAAGAAAAAGAGGATACCCCGATTCCAATTCTTAATTTGTTGGGTCCCTTAGGTACTGTACCTAAAATTCATAATTTTTCCCCATCTTATCATTCAATAACTCATAATGAGATCTTGTTAAATAAATATTTAATACTGGATAATAATAATCCAAAACAGACTTTCCAACTACTTAAGTATTATTTAGTGGACGAAAACGGGAGAATCTCTAATGCAAATCCATGCAGTGACATCATTTTGAATCTATTTGGTTCGTGCTTTCTCCCTCACGATTATTGTGAGGAGACATCCACAACCAGAATAATGAGCCTCGGACAGTTTATTTGTGAAAATGTATGTCTATCCAAACACGGAACACGCATAAAATCTGGTCAAGTTATAATGGTTTATCTTGACTCTTTCATAATAAGATCAGCTAAACCCTATTTGGCGACCCGAGGAGCAACCGTTCATGGTGATTATGGAGAAATCTTTTACGAAGGAGATACATTAGTTACATTTATATATGAAAAATCGAGATCTGGTGATATAACTCACGGCCTTCCAAAGGTTGAACAAGTGTTAGAAGTTCGTTCGATTGATTCAATATCGATGAACCTAGAAAAAAGGGTTGAAGGTTGGAACGAACATATAACAGGAATTCTTGGAATTCCTTGGGGATTCCTGATTGGTGCTGAACTCACCATAGCGCAAAGTCGTATTTCTTTGGTTAATAAGATCCAAAAGGTTTATCGATCCCAGGGGGTACAGATTCATAATAAGCATATAGAGATTATTGTACGACAAATAACATCAAAAGTGTTGGTTTCAGAAGATGGAATGTCTAATGTTTTTTCACCCGGGGAACTAATCGGATTGTTGCGAGCAGAACGAGCAGGTCGTGCTTTGGAAGAGGCTATTTGTTACCGAGCCGTCTTATTGGGAATAACGAGAGCATCTCTGAATACTCAAAGTTTCATATCAGAAGCTAGTTTTCAGGAAACCGCTCGAGTTTTAGCAAAAGCCGCTCTCCGGGGTCGTATTGATTGGTTGAAAGGTCTGAAAGAGAATGTTGTTCTGGGGGGGATGATACCCGTTGGTACCGGATTCAAACGATTCGTTCACCGTTCAAGGGAATACAACAACATTCCTTTGGAAATACAAAAGAAGAATTTTTTCGGGGGTGAAATGAGAGATATTCTGTTCCACCACAGAGAATTATTTTGTTCTTGCATCCCAGAGCCAAAGAGTTTCCATAATACATCAGAACAACCATTCTATGCTATGGGATCTAATCCAATCGTTCATAAGAGCGGATTCATTATTAGCTAAGCTAATATAATGGTCATTTGTTAATAAAGAGAATATCGAAACCAAGGGTAAAGGAATTCATAATGAAGCTTGGACCGTGTATCAACGGTTAACCCGCGGTAGAAGGTTCCATTGGAACAATTATTCAGGGTACCTCGTCTCTTTTTTTTAGAGGAAGTGTGGGGATAAATGACAAGAAGATATTGGAACATCCATTTGGAAGAGATGATGGAAGCGGGGGTTCATTTTGGTCATGGTACTAGGAAATGGAATCCTAGAATGGCACCTTACATCTCTGCAAAGCGTAAAGGTATTCATATTACAAATCTTACGAGAACTGCTCGTTTTTTATCAGAAGCCTGTGATTTAGTTTTTGACGCAGCAAGTAGAGGAAAACACTTCCTAATAGTTGGTACGAAAGATAAGGCAGCTGATTCGGTAGCATCAGCTGCAATAAGGGCTCGGTGTCATTATGTCAATAAAAAATGGCTCGGTGGTATGTCAACGAATTGGTCCACTACGGAAACGAGGCTTCAGAAGTTCAGGGACTTGAGAGTGAGAGCCGAGATGGGGCAACTCAGTCGTCTCCCGAAACGGGATGCAGCAATATTGAAGAGACAATTATCTCACTTTCAAACATATCTGGGCGGTATCAAATATATGACGGGGTTACCCGATATTGTAATCATCATTGATCAGCAAGAAGAATATACGGCCCTTCGAGAATGCGTCACTTTGGGTATTCCAACTATTTGTTTAATCGATACAAATTGTGATCCAGATCTCGCAGATATTCCGATTCCAGCCAACGATGACGCTATAGCTTCCATCCGATTGATTCTTAACAAATTAGTATCCGCAATTTGTCAGGGACGTTCTAGCTATATAAGAAGTCGTTGATTAATAATAAGATAAGTCAATTACTTCGCTTCGGGAAACCCAGAGATTCATTGAATCGGTTATTCTTACTATTCCTGAATGTGAAAAAGGAGATTTTCATTGCCGGGGATATATTACGTGATTAATTCATTAATTAATATCTGAAATATATGGTTAAGTTAAATTAGTATAAATGGTTGAATCAAAATAATTCCTTCTTAAGTTCCATTTCTGTCAGAGGGTAATATGAATGTTCTACCATGTTCCATCAACGCACTAAAGGGGTTATACGAGATATCCGGCGTGGAAGTAGGCCAACATTTCTATTGGCAAATAGGGGGTTTCCAAGTGCATGCCCAAGTACTTATAACTTCCTGGGTCGTAATTGCTATCTTATTAGGTTCAGCCGCTATAGCCGTTCGGAATCCACAAACTATCCCGACCAACGGTCAGAATTTTTTCGAATATGTTCTTGAATTCATTCGAGACGTGAGCAAAACTCAAATTGGAGAAGAAGAATATGGTCCTTGGGTTCCTTTTATTGGAACTCTGTTCCTATTTATTTTTGTTTCTAACTGGTCAGGTGCTCTTTTACCTTGGAGAATCATACAGTTACCTCATGGGGAGTTAGCTGCACCCACGAATGATATAAATACTACTGTTGCTTTAGCTTTACCCACGTCAGTGGCATATTTCTATGCAGGCCTTACTAAAAAGGGATTGGGTTATTTCGGTAAATATATTCAACCAACTCCAATACTTTTACCAATTAATGTCTTAGAAGATTTCACAAAACCTTTATCACTTAGTTTTCGACTTTTCGGGAATATATTGGCCGATGAATTAGTAGTTGTTGTTCTTGTTTCTTTAGTACCTTTAGTGATTCCTATACCTGTGATGTTCCTCGGATTATTCACAAGCGGTATTCAAGCTCTCATTTTTGCAACCTTAGCCGCGGCTTATATAGGTGAATCCATGGAAGGTCATCATTGAGTACAAATAAGAAATAAGAAAATAATGCTTTGTTTGAATTTCAAAGTTCAAAGAGTCGCTTTTTCTTTTTTAATTTCAATCAATTCAAAATGAAGCCCATGAATCTTATTCCAATAAAATAATTAATTCATGGGTAGCTCAAGATACCCGCTTGAGGAAATGATTGATATATCAATCTATATTTATGATATGTATGATATAGAATTTATGATATGTATGATATAGAGTAGGAACAGATATATATGTACGATATTAATATTTATTATATTACGTATTACACTACGGAATTGTAAAAAAAGGGGGGAGATTCCCAATTTTTCCTAAGATCCCCCTTTTTTCCTATTCATGTCATACATCGCCTTTATTTGCCCAGTCAATTACGAAGATTCATAATTTGGATAATAAATAATTGTTATCCGTTTGGGACGCGCGACGAAACAACAAGAACTATGTTCTGCGGAACCGTTGCTATTTCATTCCATTCTATTCAACAATTGACCAAAATTGGAATTAAGAGGAGTTGGATCAATCAATCAAATCTTGATATGGGATGATTCGCTTTGATGAATCTCTTCGTTTGTATCCATGTGAGATAATGACAAAGACAAGAAAGAGTTCACGAATCAGATGAAAAATTAAGTAGGTTAGGTGGGCCGAGCTACATAGCCGTAGCTACATATTATATGTGAACTCCGGTGTATGCTTAGAAGGAGGATTCCAGGGTCCGATCCGATTCAATAGAAATAAGATGGCGATGGTTTACATTATGGAAGAAAACATGTATATGTGATAGTAGATATTCATATATATGGACTACCCATCTATATTATTTCATTCCCCATCAACTTTCTATTATATAGATATAGATTCCACTTTATTTATATGGATTACGATATATAAGCTCTTCCCTTTTTCGTCTGTGACTTTATTGTATATGTGGATTGAATATGAAGTTAAGCCTATGAATGCATATAGAGAAGATGAAGGAGGGAGGAATTGAAAGAATGGGTTCGGAACAAAGAAATAGAAGAACTAATATGGATTTTCAAAGACTTGGATAGTGAATAAAAACGAGATATTGAAGTAGTTCTGATGATTCAGTAATATCAAATATCATCACATCACTTCTTAACTCAAATTGGGTTCGGAGTTCTTAGTTTAGTTGTATGGATCTTAGTGATGGAATATGAAATAATAAGTAATGTAACTAATTAATATATAATATAAATATATAACATTAATAATAACATGAATTATATATAAGAATTCATTGGTTTATTTGATTATATCATTAACCATTTTTTCATTTTTTGTTGTGAGGAGCTTACCATGAATCCCCTAATTTCTGCTGCTTCCGTTATTGCTGCTGGATTGGCCGTAGGACTTGCTTCTATTGGACCCGGAGTCGGTCAAGGTACTGCTGCGGGCCAAGCCGTAGAAGGTATTGCTAGACAACCAGAAGCAGAGGGTAAAATACGAGGTACTTTATTGCTTAGTCTGGCTTTTATGGAAGCTTTAACAATTTACGGGCTGGTCGTGGCATTAGCACTTTTATTTGCTAATCCCTTTGTGTAATCCTAGAAACGTGAAAATGTGAAAAATACGTACTT